ATATATTATATATATATATATTATATATATATTATATATTATATATATATATATATTATATATTAATTTAATATAAATTTATATATTAATTTTATATTAAATATATATTATATATGTATAAATTTAAATATTAATTTAATATAAATTTATATATTAATTTTATATTAAATATATATATTATATATTAAAAAACAAGGACAGAAGCTGTCTTTCCGTGATCCGAAGTCATGGCGCAGTAAGGTGCTTCTTGTTTAGCGGGAAATTGTATGGTCGTCCCTATATAATGAGATTAATAAGCAAAAAATATAGGCTTGGATCAGGCAAATAGCTAATTCGAATATAATATAACATGGTGTAATTAAAAGTATTGCATATATTATTGAATTAGAGGTAAATATATAAGAGGACCCATAAATCCCGGATAATCCCAGGACAATGTGTCCGGCCCTTATATTTGCTGCTAATCGGAAAGATAGGGTTAATGGGCGCACAGAAATTCTAATGGTTTCGATGACGACTAAAAAAGGATTAAGTCAGTTAGGGGCCCCGTCAGGTAAAAGATGGCCTATAAATTCTTTTTTATTTGTTAGAAACCTAGATATTAATAGGGATAATCATAAAGGGAGACCTAAATTTAATGAGAGTATTAAATGGGAGGAAGGACTAAATATATATGGTAATATACCAGACATATTTATTAAAATTAAAAGAATGAATGTAGAGGAGATTATTATTGAAAATCCTTTTAAAATATTTCTATTGGTTCGTATTAGCTGGTTAAAAATGACGCTTAATAAAATTTTTATTATGGAGTTAGCCCGAGTTCTTAAAAGTCATAGATTTGAAGAAATAAAAATAATTAATAGAGACGGGATAAAAATAATTGTAGTGTCTAGATAAGTCGAATTAAATTCATGCCTATCGAAGGAGGAAAAAATATCTGTTAGCATCAAGACTTGAATGTGGGGTCTTTAAAAACTTTGAAGGTTTTTAGTTTATTATAACTTAAAGTCTTAGGAGTTTAATTTATTTCATATAATTATATTTATAGGGTGGAGGATAAAAAATATGAAGTATATTAAGGTAGAAATTTGACTAATAGTAATGAAAGGTGCTTCGACAGGTTGTCCGCCTACCCAAGATAAAATAATAAAGCATATAATAAATAATCAAAAAGAAATTTTTATATTAGGGTAAAATGTTAAAGGGACCTTATTATAGGGGAATATAAATGGGATACAAAATATGATTAGAATCCCTGAGAAAGCTGCTACTACCCCACCAAATTTATTTGGTACTGACCGAAGAATAGCGTATACTCATAAAAAGTATCACTCTGGTTTAATATGGGTAGGAGTCACCGATGATCTCGCGAGAATAAAGTTGTCTGGGTCCCTGAAAATGTTAGGGATAAATATTGATATAATAAATAAGGCTCTTAAAGCCACGGAAAACCCGATAAAATCTTTAGTTGAGTAGTATGAGTGGAAAGGTAATCGATCTGAGTCAGAATTTAATCCTAATGGGTTTGATGAACCTGTTTGGTGAAGATACATAAAGTGAATTAATACTATTCCTGTAATTATAAAAGGCATTAAGAAATGTAAGGAAAAAAAGCGGTTTAGGGTGGCATTGTCAACTGCAAACCCACCTCAAATTCATTCAACAAGAAGTTTACCGATATAAGGTAAAGTGGATAATAGATTAGTAATTACCGTAGCTCCTCAGAATCTTATTTGTCCTCAGGGTAAGACATATCCTATAAATGCTGTGGCTATAATTAATAAATATAAAATTACCCCAATATTTCAGGTCTCATATAATTTATAAAATGAGTAGTAGTAAATCCTACGTCCGATATGGATGTATAGAAAAAGGAAAAATATTGAGGCTCCGTTAGCATGAATAAACCGTATAAATCAGCCATATTCTACATCCCGCATAATATGAATGGTAGAAGAAAAGGCTATAGAGATATTAGGGACATAATGTATGGATAAGAAAATCCCTGTAATTAATTGGGTGATTAATATTAGCCCTAATAAAGATCCAAAATTTCATAGAATTGAGATATTATTTGGCGCAGGGAGGTCAATTAAGGATTTATTTATTAAATTGAGTAGAGGATTATAGGAGCGTATGGGTTTAAACATAATTAAATGGGCGGAAAGGCCCCTTGGACAGGTTAATAATTTTTACAATTAAAACCATAGATAAAAGAAGAAGATTAATTAATATTATTAGAGTGATTACTTTTGAGGCGGAGTAAAATCCCTGAGAATTAAAGGTGAGTTTGAAAAATGATGGCGGATCAAATTTTAGTATAAAAGTTGAGATTAAAATAAGGGACAGAAGCAATATGATTAATTTTAAATTATTTGTTAAATTTATATTTTGATTAGGGCTTATAGCGGTAAAGTAAGTAAATATTACTATTATTCCTCCAATATAGATTAAAAAAATTATAAAGGCGTATCAGGATGAGAAGATTCTTGAAAATAAGTATGTTATAATGAGAGCTGAGAAAAGAATATTGATTCTCATGAGCAGAGGATTATAAGAGACTATTAAGGAGAAGAATAAAGCTAATAAAATTCTTACGGAAGTAAACATACTATTTTTATAAGATTTGAACTTAATTTTTAAACTTCAAAGGTTTATGTGTTTCTTACACTAGAAAATAAAGACCCTCATCAATATATTGATAAATAGAGGCAGATTCATACTACATCTACAAAATGTCAGTATCATGCTCTTACTTCAAATCCAACATGATGGGTTGAAGAGAAATGTTCGTTTAAATTGCGGTAGAATATTACTATTAGGATTATGGACCCGATAATGACATGCGTTCCGTGGAAACCGGTAGTAATAAAGAATGTTGTTCCATAAACTCTGTCAGAAATTGAAAATGAAGTGGATATATATTCTGTAGCTTGGAGGTAAGTAAAGAATACCCCTAGTATAATAGTTATTATTAAAGCTAATGAGGCATTATTTTTATTATTAATACGGAAGTTGTGGTGGGACCATGAAATAGTTGCGCCAGATGCTAGGAGTACTGCTGTATTTAGAAGTGGCACCCCAAACGGGTTAATAATGTTAATGCCTATTGGTGGTCAGATACATCCAATTTCATTATTAGGCACTAAACTTCTGTGGAAAAAGGCCCAAAAAAACGACATAAAAAATATGATCTCCGATAAAATGAATAAAATTATTCCTATTCGTATTCCTTTGGATACTAAATTAGTGTGAAAACCTGCAAAAGAAGCTTCTCGGGTTACATCTCGTCATCATTGGGCGGCACATAAAATTATTAATAAGAGACCGGATGAAAAAATTAGCTTAGATGATGAGTGTAGCCAAATAGTGGTTCCAGAGGTCATTAAAAAAGCACTAAAGGCGGCTATAATAGGTCATGGTCTTACTTCTACAAGATGGAAGGGTCTACGTGACATTATAGCATTTATTTAAGATAAACTTTTTACTTGGAAGGTAAATGTACTAATATACTTATGTTATACAAGAGGGATATAGCCCATAAATAAATTTACAGTTTATTGTTTATAATTCAACCATCTTGTTATCACTTTCATGTAGGATTTTCAAATTTATTAGTTTCTTTAATAATTGTTTTAAATTGATGGGTTATCACCCATCATCATGATGAGGATAATAGTGTAATTATTAAGAAAGATAAGGTAAGGGTAATTAATCAATTTATTGGGGATAAATGTGGCATAAAGACTTATCATTTGATACTTATAGCCTGACAAGCTGTTGTTATATATTCTTTAACTAAAGTCTTAATTATTAAATTTAATAGATCAGTTAATAAATTCCGAAGGTTTAATTACCTCTACTCTAATGGGTATAAATCTATGGTTTACTCCGCAGATCTCAGAGCATTGACCGTAGTAGATTCCGGGGGAGATTGGGGTAAATCTTACTTGGTTAATTCGGCCTGGTACAGCATCTATTTTTACCCCTAATGAGGGAATGGTTCATGAGTGAAGGACATCAGCTGATGTAATTAATATTCGTGTTTCAATTGAGAAAGGTATAATTAATCGATTATCAACTTCTAGTAGGCGAAGGTTTCCTCTATTCAAATCTGCTGAATTTAGTATATAAGAATCAAATCTAATATTATTTAAATCATTATATTCGTAAGATCAGTATCATTGGTGGCCAGTTGATTTAATAGTAATTAATGGTTCTTTTAAGTCCTCTATGTCATATAATAATCGAATTGATGGAAGGGCAACGGTAAATAATAATAATCCGGGGATAATAGTCCAAATTGTCTCAATTATTTGGGCATCTTTGATATAACGATTTGTTAAATTTATAAATATTAGTGCATATATTGTGTAGGTAATAATAGATAATACAATGATCATAATAAAAATAGTGTGTTCATGAAGGTTTAAAATGCGAATAGAGATGGAGGAATTAGGTTCTTGTATATTTATGTCAGATCAGTAAGGCATATAAGTGAGTTAATTTATTAACTATTTCCTAATTAACAGATAGGTGCTATTATATATTTGCTTTCACTTAAGTAAGAAGAGATTATTCCGGTCTCACTTAAATTATGGAAGTCTAAGGGGAATATAGTGTTGGATCACTCGATTGTCTGTGAGTTAGAGTCCGGGGATATTAAACCTTGTTTTAAGGAAAAGGATTCTCAGATTATGTATATGAAAATTAATAGGGATATAGTTGATAGTGTAGACCCAAATGACGAGACATAATTTCATGAGGCATATATGTCAGGGTAATCTGAGTATCGTCGTGGTATCCCATTTAATCCTAAAAAGTGCTGAGGGAAGAAAGTTAAATTTACTCCAATAAATATAATAGAGAAATGGGCCATAGAAATAGTCTTATTTAGTGCTAGTCCAGTCATTAAAGGGTATCAATAATTAAAGGCAGCAAAAATAGCAAATACAGCCCCTATACTTAGAACGTAATGGAAATGAGCTACTACATAATAGGTGTCGTGTAAAATTACATCTAGGGATGCGTTGGAAAGTACGATCCCTGTTAATCCTCCTATAGTAAATAAAAAAATAAATCCATAAACTCATGCTATGGCTGGCCTGAAAGTAATATTTGATCCATAGATAGTTGCTAATCAGCTAAATACTTTGATACCTGTAGGGATAGCGATAATTATTGTAGCTGCTGTAAAATAAGCGCGAGTATCCACATCTATGCCTACAGTAAATATATGATGGGCCCATACGATAAACCCTAAGACTGCGATCCCTAATATAGCATAAATTATTCCAATAGTCCCAAAAGTTTGGGGTTTGTGGGAGGAATTTACTACAATGTGTGAGATAGCTCCAAACCCCGGTAAAATTAAAATATATACTTCTGGGTGACCAAAAAATCAGAATAGATGCTGGAATAGAATGGGGTCCCCTCCTCCAGTCGGGTCAAAAAATGATGTATTTAAATTTCGGTCTGTTAAAAGTATGGTAATAGCACCTGCTAATACGGGTAAAGATAGTACTAAGAGGTAGGTGGTAATATATACGGATCAGACAAATAAGGGCACTCGTTCTCAATATAATCCTTCTCTTCGTATGTTAATAACTGTTACAATAAAATTAATGGACCCTAAAATAGAAGATGCCCCTGCTAAATGTAATGAGAAGATTGCTATATCAACTGCAGGGCCCGAATGGGATATGGCAGAAGATAAAGGAGGGTATAAAGTTCAACCACTACCTGCTCCACCCTCTATTAAAGAGGATCTTATTAATAATAATAATGACGGGGGTAATAATCAAAATCTAAGGTTATTTATTCGGGGGAAAGCTATATCAGGGGCCCCGATTATTAGCGGTAAAAGTCAATTTCCAAATCCCCCGATTAGGATAGGTATTACCATGAAAAAAATTATGATTAATCCGTGGGCTGTGATTAAAGTATTATAAAGTTGGTCGTTGTTTAGGAAGGCTCCTGGTTGGGCTAGCTCGATTCGGATAATAAATCTTATTGCTGTCCCAATTATTGCAGATCATAAGCCAAATAGAAAGTATAGTGTTCCGATGTCTTTATGGTTAGTGGATATAAGTCAACGCATAAGCTAAGAAAATTAGGGGGGTAAATAAAAATATAGTTAGTAATATTTTTCAGTAGTTAAAGTAATTTAGCAGTTTACTATTATTTGTTAAATGGTAGATCAAGAAATTAATTGTTAAATTTAAATAAAAGTAAAGGGATACGATAGAAATGATTATTATTATTATTGTTAAAGTAAATTCCATGTTAATAATTGATAAGATAACCATAAGTTTAGGGGTGAAACCTGATATAGGGGGTATACCTGCTAATGATAAAATAGTTAATATATATATAATTAAAGCATGGCCTGTAATTTTCGTTAATTTTAGTGGGGTATTTAATAGATTATTACTATTATTTTTAAATTCGAGAAATAATGGAGTGACAATTCTAGAGTATATGATGAAGTAAGGTATTACTATTGATTTATTGAATGTTATTAGAGCAATTATTCAACCTAGATGTGCGACGGATGAATAGGCTATAATGGATTTTAAGTTATTTTGATTGAATCCTATTAACCCTCCAATTAATAGATTTATTAAAATTATAGTGTATATAATTGACTTTAACTGGAAGGTCAGAAAAGTTAATAGTGAGAGAGGGGCTAATTTTTGTCAGGTTGATAAAAGTAATGCTTGTGCCCACCCTATAGAAAGTATAGTAGATGGGAATCAAAAATGACATGGGAATCTGCCCAATTTTAGTCTGACTGCAAATAATAAAATTATTAATCTAATTTTTCTAAAAGGAAAAAAATTTATTAGTAGGGAGTAGCTTGATAAGATTATGAAAGTAGAGCCAATAGCCTGGGCTATGAAATACTTAATAGCTGACTCGCACTCATAATTAAATTTTGAGCTTATAATAATTGGCAGGAACCTGAATAAGTTAATCTCTAAAGAAGCTCAAATAAAAAATCAATTTTGACTCCTTAAAGCTATCAAAGTGCTAGTAATTATCAGGATAAAACTAACTATATTTCTAGGGTTTATTAACATAAGGAATTGATAATATTAATTATCCAATTTTTGGTTAGAAGCCAAAATATATAATTCCTTTAATTTTTTCAGGCTAAAGTACCTTCAACTCACTCATGTAGTAGGCCAATGAATAGTAAAACCGTAAAAAATAGGGTAATTATTAGAGTGAGTATTTCATTAAAGTTTAATAGCATTAATGGGATGGGCATTAATAATACAATTTCAATATCAAATACAATAAAGATAATTGCTAATATAAAGAATCGCAGGGAGAATGGAAGGCGAGCTTTATTTTTAGGGTCAAACCCGCATTCAAATGGGGATGATTTTCTTCGATCGTTATAGGATCGTAAGAATAATAAATAAGATAATATAAATACAATAATAGGGACTAAAGACCTAATAATAATGATATATGTTATGATATTCATTAACTGGAAACAATTGTTATCTCATAATTAAAAGTTATGTGCTTAATAAAGCTTTCTAGTCAAAATATTGGAGGAGTGCCTCATAATTAGCTTCATCAGTGCTATCCGTTATTCCGGCTCAATATTATTAAATTATTGAATTTATAGCTACGCATAATGCGGATATTGCAATTCTCACAGGTAAAAATGACTTTCATGTTAATATTATTAAGGAGTCATACCGTATACGAGGGAATGAGGCGCGGACTCAAATAAAAGCTGAGGCAATAATAATAGTGAATAAAATTAAGGGCATCCTTAATAATTTAATTGGTAAATTACATATTAAGATAGAGGATACTAGTCTTATAAATAAGATTCTTGTGTATTCTGCTATAAAGATTAAGGCAAATATCCTTGAGCCATACTCAATATTAAATCCTGACACAAGTTCTGATTCCCCTTCTGCAAAATCTAGTGGCCTTCGATTTGTTTCAGCTAGACAGGTGATGAATCATATGACTCTTAAAGGTGTTAAAATTATTAGTAAAGGTGTCCATAATAAATTTCTGAAGATTATTATATCTAGTGTATTAGAGAGTACTAGAAAAGATAGTAGAATTAAAGTTATTCTAATTTCATAGGAAATTGTTTGGGCTACCCCTCGTAAAGCCCCTATTAGAGCGTATTTTGAGTTAGAGCATCACCCTGCTAGGAAGGTGCAGTATACATTTATTCTAGACACACATAAAAAGTATAAGATACCGAATTGGATTCAAAAAGTTATCCTGAGATGTGGGTAACTTGCTCATAGAAGAAGGGCTAATATAAGGCTCCTTATAGGGGCAATTAAAAATGGGAGTTTATTCGAGAATAGTGGGTATGTTTGTTCTTTAAGGAAAAGTTTTAGGGCATCCGCCAAAGGTTGTGGCAGGCCTATTAATACTACTTTATTTGGGCCCTTTCGTAAGTGAAAGTAACCCAATAATTTTCGCTCTATCAAAGTGTAAAAAGCTATAGCTATTAAGGCTATAAGTATGCTTAAAATAATAGATGTCAAGGTTAATAAAATCATTAATAAGAGTTTATAAACATAATCAGGGTTTAAATCTGATGCACTAATCTGCCATCTTATTAAGCTAATAAGTGAGTCGAACACTTAATTTAGATTTTCAAAATCTAATGTTTCCTTAACTATTAGCTGCCACTGAAAAATCACTTGTTAAATGCAAGTTAACTGTTCTATTTAAACTAAGTTGCATAATAGGTGATTAATTTAATCATTCAATACTCCTAAAATATTAGCATTAATCTGCCAACCTATTAAATTAAATATTGTGATTCTTAAATTAAGTTTATTTAGGTCCTTTCGTACTATAAATAATTTTATTATAGGAGATAGAATCTAACCTGACTTTCGTCGGTCTGAACTCAGCTCATGTAGGAGTTTAATAGTTGAACAAACTAACATTTTTAACTTTTGCGTTAAAATGTTTTCCTAAGCCAACATCGAGGTGCCAAACTTATTTGTAGATAAGGGCTCTTTAAATAAATTAGCCTGTTATCCCTAAGGTAGCTATACATTTTATCTTATTAGGATCTTATTTTGAGGATTTATTCTTATTAATAAAGGATGTTTAGTGGTTCCTAGGTCGCCCCAACCAAATTATAAAAAAGATTAATTTAATTTTATAATTAAGCTCTGTAGGGTCTTCTTGTCCCCCTATATTATTTAAGTCTCTTCACTTAAAGGATAATTTTTATTGTATTTATGGAGACAGATTTTATTTCGTTAACCCATTCATGCTAGCCTACAATTAATAGGCAATTTATTATGCTACCTTTGCACGGTTAGGGTACCGCGGCCATTAAAATTTCATTGGGCAGGGACTACTTTTAATAATTTTTCTAAAAGAAATGTTTTTGTTAAACAGTCGAAATAAATGTTGCCGAGTTCCTTTATAAATAGTTAATTAATACTAATATCTACATAATTTTTTAATTAATTTGGTTATAATTATAATCTATCTATATGCACCTTATTTATTTATTTATATTTTATGGTAAACGATAAAGTTATATTGAAATGGCTGATATTAAGCCTATTATAAATAATTTTTTATATTAATGGCGGGACTATAGAGATTATCTTCTATAGTTTAAACTTATATAATATAAGGTTTAATAAATAATGTTAGAGAGAGACCAGATATATTCTTATACGTTAGGTATGTAGCCTCTATAAATTTATTTAAAAATAATAATGAAACATTAATTTTTGGGTTCTAAACAATAAATGTACAGCTCATAAGAATTCGGGTAATTAAAAATTATTTTAAATCTTGTAGATCCATAATGCACAAGGTACAGGTTTGAGCTTACTTTAATTTATTATAATTTCCTTTTCAGTACTATGATTTGAGGGGTAAGATGAAGTGGTCAGGTAATTTAATGTAAACAGGTTAAACGTAAGTTTTTTTCTTAATGTAAATAAGAGGCATTAAATAATGCTATAATCTGCCAGATACAATTTCCATTATATCTACTTTGTTACGACTTATCCCTCTTTTATAGAGGGAGTGACGGGCGATGTGTGCATGACCCAGGTAATTTTCATTTAAATAAGTTAATTTAAATTACTGTCAAGTCCAATTTTATCCTGTAATTTAATAAAGGGCTCTAGAGGCATGTAAAGATTGTAACCCATTTAATCCTAATATATAAACTGCACTTTGACCTGATGTTAGAAGTAGTCTTTTTTTATATACTCTCTATAAAGGTATATTTTCAACGGCAGTACACATGTTGATGTTCAAATTTAGGTTTCTCATTACGTGGGTTATCGATTTAATAAACAGGTTCCCCTGATTTTATGGGTCACCGCCAAATTCTTTAGATTTTAAACTATGGTTCGTATTATCTAGTTTAATTTTTATGGTTATTAATAGAAGGGTATCTAATCCTTGTTTTAGTTAATAATTTAATGCAGGTAATAGCGGTTCTAATTATATAAAATTTAACTTATAATTAATTTTATGGTATCTTAATAAAACTGGGAAAATTAATTGGCCTATCGTATAACCGCGGCTGCTGGCACGAATTTAGCCGGCTTATTAACAATTACCACTTCTTGCTTTAACGAATTGAGTAGGGTTGTCCATTGTTAATTTGATAATACAAAAATGTTATACAAATTTTTAAACTTTGAGTTATTTCTTGGGTTTTCATGAGGTTATATTGTTATTATAATTTATTAGTTGGAATCAAGCTAATAGTATAGGAGTGACTCATTTTTGGGGTATGAACCCACTAGCTTTAGTTAGCTTACAATACTAAAAGATAACTTCTAGGCACCTTTAAATTTGCAATTTAATGTTGTTTATCAACTATATCTTTATATGTTAGTAATGAGCTCAGGTTTTAAAATAAGGAATAGTATAGGAGTTAAATGATAAAATAATAATGTTGAGTTAGACATGGTTAATGGTGGAACATAGTTTAAAATAGGGCTATGATTTCCATGGTTAATAGAAGTGTATAAATATAGTGAATAGCAGGCAGTAATAAATCTAATAATTCCTAATATTAGTATATTTAATATAGAAATAGTAGAGATTGCAGTAATTAATATAATTTCCCTTAATAAATTGATTGAGGGAGGTGCCGCTATATTAATAATATTAAAAATAAATCACGCTATTCTTAGTAATGGCATGAACGTTAGTATACCCTTACATAAAAATATACTTCGTGTATTGATTAGGGTGTAATTTAAGGCAGCTAAAATGAATAAGGCCGAAGATCTAATACCGTGGGCAATTATTATGGCTAATCTTCCGGAGAGCCCTCATTTAGATGAGGTCATTACCCCCCTAATTAATAAGCCCATATGCCTTACAGATGAGTAGGCAATTAAAGCTTTTATATCTGTTTGCCGTAAGCAAATTATTCTGGTAATTACAGACCCTATTAATGATAGAGCAATAATAGGGTTCTTAATATACCTGTTTATGTATGGTAAAAGTTGTGAGAATCGAATAAGTCCATACCCCCCTAGTTTTAGAAGGATAGCAGCTAAAATTATTGAACCTGCTAAAGGTGCTTCTACGTGAGCTTTAGGTAGCCATAAATGAGTAGAGTATATAGGTAGTTTTACTAAGAATCCTATAATTATAATTAATCATATTAGGCTATATGAGAAAGGCCATGAAAAATGCAATAATATAGGGATTATTATAGAATAATTGTATTTAATAAGGCCTATAATTGAGGCAATTATAGGTAAGGAAGCTAAAACAGTATATATAATTAAGTAAATTCTAGCTTGGTTTCGTTCTGGTTGATAGCCTCAAAATATAATTAATAATATAGTGGGGATTAAGGATGCCTCGAATCAGATGTAGAATATTAATAATTTAGATGAGGAGAAGTATAGTAGGATAATATTATTTAAGGTAATAATTAAAAAAATTAATAATTTAGGTTTATTTTGAATTAATTTTAATCTGGCGAGGATTATTATCCCTGATACCCAAGTAGATAAAGTTATTAATGTACAGGATATATTATCTATGTAAATTCAATTAGTTAAGATTGAGGGGCTAGAGTTTATGTTTGAGGAGATAAGTAAGCTGGATATTAATAGGTGGGAGATAATAACAGGTCATGAGTAGGCCTGGTTTAGGAGAAAAGGTAATCTTATGAGATATATTGAAATTCTTAGCATTTAGCAAGGTTTATATTATTTATTATGTCTGACCCAGAATAGCGTGTTATGTTAACTAAAAGTGCTAGGCCAAACCTGCCTTCACAAGCCCCAAAAGTTAATAGTACAATTCTTATAGATGGCATCGGCATATTATTAAGTATTGAAGTTATAGTAATAAATAATATTGTTCTTAATGTTAAAGCTTCCAGAGTTAATAAAATTTTTAGTAGGTGATTTTGATTAATTATGAAGGATCTTATTGATAGGATTGGTAGTATAATTAAGGATAAAATGATATAGTTCATAGAATTGAGATTTAAAAATCTTTCTTTGATTTACAAGACCAATACTATATAAGCTTTCAATTCAAAGTAGGTGGTCAAGAAACAGGTGATTGATTTCAAGCACCCAAAGCTAGTGTTTTATTTAAACTATTTCTTGATAAAATTGTCTCAATATCTTTAACTTGAAAAGTTAATGTGTTTTATACTACACTATTTATAATATTTGTTAAGAAGCAGCGTTACTATTCTACCATCTTCAGTGGTATGATTTGAATTTAATCTATCTTAGCATATGTTTAAGAATATTATTATTATGGAGGTTATTAAGCATGCGAAAATAAAGTTAGTCCTAGATTGGTCAGACAGTAAATTTATTTTATTAGATAGCCCTATAATGTTAGATATTCTGTAATTTTTTTCTACTAATTCTATTCATGATTGGTCCATTAATTCTAAGTATAATTTTGAGGCTTTAAATGATAGGTTAATAAAGGGCTGAGTTCTTAGGGGTGTTAAAAATCATATTCTTATAATTAGACTTATGAAATTTGATCAGTTTAAATTTAATTTTAGAAAAAATAAGGTCGCACCGCCTGATACAATAATTAATGGTAAAAGTATGTGAGTGGTTGATAGTATATTAAATATAGGGTTTACGGGTAAAAGTCAATTTATTAATATCCCGCCTATAATGGAAGGGATTGATAGGTATAGTATAGGGTATTTTACATTATTTGGCTCTGTAATATTGATTAATGATGTCGAATTTATAGGATGGAGGATAATATAGTATATAAATCGAACCCTATAGAAAGAGGTTAATGCTAAGGACCTATAAATAATGATTATGGAGATTAAAGGGTTAAAGAAGAATATGGAGAGTTCTAAAATAGTGTCTTTGGAGTAGAACGCGGCTAAAAATGGGGAACCTATTATAGCTAAGTTTGCAATAATAATACAAGATGAAGTCATAGGTAATTGAGTCCCGATATTCCCTATTCATCGAAGATCTTGGCTATGAAAATGACAATTAATTAATGTCCCCGCTCTTACAAATAATAAAGCTTTAAATATAGCATGGATTACTATGTGTATAAAAGTTAGATCAACGAGATTTAAACCTAGGGATGTTATTATTAAGCCTAATTGTCTTAAAGTAGAAAGAGCGATGATTTTTTTTATGTCGGTCTCTATTATAGCACAAAATCTTGCAAGGGTCATGGTAATTACACCTGCTCTTATGAGGGTTATATTGAAAAATTTAAAAGAGTGCATAAATGGGTAGAACCGTAATAATAAGAACACGCCGGCAGTTACTAAAGTAGATCTGTGAACTAGGGCTGATACAGGGGTAGGGGCAGCTATAGCTGCCGGAAGTCATCTTGAGAAAGGTATTTGTGCTCTTTTTGTTCTCGCAGCAATTAATAAAAAGATTATTTGTAGGGGTGTCCCTTTATCCGAGAATATAGATATAATATTTCAATGTCCCTGGTTTATAGTTAAGGCGATGCATAAGAGAATTATTACATCTCCAATTCGATTAGTAATTGCTGTAATTATACCTGCTGCCAGAGATTTTGGATTTTGGTAATAGATTACCAGGATAAAAGAAATAATTCCTAGCCCGTCTCAGCCAAGGAGGAGTATAATTAAGTTAGGCACATAAATTAATAAATTTATTGATAATACAAATAGTAGTACGAGAATTGTAAATCGTTGAATAAATTTATCTGAGGATATGTATAAATTTGAGAATGTTAGGACATTAGCTGCAATAAATAATACTACCCCTGAGAATAAAGTGCCTTTAAAATCCGCAATTAGCCTAAATCCTATCCTTGAAAAATAACCTCTTATAAAATTAAACTCTAGGATAGTGATAGTTCTTTTATTTATCAGTACGATGGATAAAGTAAAAATAAATATAGAGATTACTATTAATATTAGAGGGGAGTAATTGTTAATTTTAAGCGTTGGCATTAATAAAGATCCGGGATATGTCTGAGATCACAACTCAATAGTTTTATTTAACTTACTTTATTATAATATATTACTCTATTATCGTAGTGGATAATGTCTTACGACGAGGTTTAAATTATTTTACTTTTTATTCATGGTTTATCTTTCTTCTTGTTTAAGGAGTATTAAATAATCCGTTTAATGTTGGGTATACATATTGAAAATGATGGAAGTCATCTTACTGAATTGTTGTTTATTGGGAGGGTTAAAATAATGTATTTTATGTTGATACCTATATTGAAAATTAAGGTTGGCAGATTATAAATATTTTGTAATAAGCAGGGTATTATAAGTTAAAATTTAAATTTTATACATAGTGACTAAATACCAGATTTAATGTTGGCACATGTACTGAAAATAAAGGCGGGGATATTAATATAATTTTGTTTATCGAGTGGAAATTAAAATAATGTATTTAATGTTGTTCATATATTGAAAATTAATGCAGGTAGTTTTTAACTATTATGTAATGAACCCATTTTTACGACGAAAGGGTTATTTTTTTTTCTCGATTTATGTCAGGTCTATATTATTCTAATATTTTGTAAATGAAATTAAATAATTAATTTAATGAGGGTATATGTTGAAAATTAAGGTTTATAGCTCATCAATATTATGGAGTTAGATGTTTTACGATGGTTTTTAAATTATTTAAATTTTTGGGTTAATGTTGAAATTTGTTTTTATATTTCTGTGAGTTACCTCAGTGAAAAATTTGTGCTCAGATTATACTTTGACGAATTTAGATATAAAATTATTGTTTTACAGTTAATTTTTCTAGTTTTTAACAGGTATTTTATGTCTTAATTTTTAATAATTACATAGTTTAAATCTAAATTATGGTGTTTCATTTTGTAAAATTTAAATGAGAAATTTTTAATATAAAAATTCAGGTTTTAATGTTTTGTGTTAACTTGAAAATAATATTGATTAGACAGAATTAAATAAGTTTGGTAAATGCTGTAATTTGTTTTCGATAATTTTCGCGAATTATTTTTAAGGAGAATTTGTA